AGTTCGAGTAAGTCTTGAAAGGGCCCCTCGAAAGTTCGATGCAAATAAACGAATTTTTGTTCTACGTCTACGAGCTATATATCCCCGTCTAATTCTAGTCATTGAATAGATGAAACTTCCACCGAATAACGAATTTTTTTCTTTTCTTTCAGTTATTCCTTTCCCCTTTCCTAATCTATTAAGAACAAAACGTATTTTTCCAATGTATAAAAAAAAAATTCCAAGGGCTTTGGCTACTATAACCTTCCTGACCGCCATTTTTTCTTTTTTTTAGGCATTTCAATGCGTAATAAAGAAATTCTATTGTGTTATAGGTGTAAAAAATGGATAAAGAAATAGCGGATTCCTTCGTTTCTATGGTGCCTTCCTAAACGGTGAGGTCTTCTCTATACACCGGAGCCTTTACTTCATTTAATCAACGTTATTGGTAACTTGTATAGTTCACCCTTTTTGGCCCTACCTATTAATTATCCAGCAATAGGCCTTTCACAATGAGATCTACCTATACAGTAACGGTATTTAATTATGAAACTTAGCTGGGTAGCTGACCCTCTTAGTCCGTTCTTGCCAGAGTAGGAGCTTAATCTTTATGCCTTTTTTATTTTATTTATTTTTTTTATTTATATTTATTAAAAAGTAAGTAAATTAAAATTAAATAAGTAAAAATGAAATAAATTGAATTTAATTAAAAAAAAATTCAAATTAAATAAGTAAATAAGAAAGTAAATAAAAAAAATTTTCCTCCGCTTAATGGCTAACCATTTGCTACCAATGGAGAATTTCTTCTCATCTTAAATTGAGATTTGCACCAACGGAAACCATAAAATTTATTCACAATGTAGGAATGTGATATCTTTTTTTATTATTTTTTTTATATAGTGAATGGAGTCCCTTCTTACATTCTATACTATTCACCGGTACTGATCATTGATACTGGAAAGTTTTTTTCTTGCTTTTGTACCAGCGCATGGTATGATCTAAACGAGTCGCACATACACCCGAGTACATGTTCCTCGACGTTGAGGGCATCCCCGAAGAGCGGGGGATTTCGTGGCATTTCTGATTGGCTGTCTTGTATTTCTAATAAGTTGTTTAATAGTTGGCATGCTGAATTTATACATAATGGGGCTGGTTTAGATTGATCCTAACCGGAGAATTCTGAATTACTTCCAGTTATTCGAATAGTAAAATCATAGATAAAATCTCAAATTGCGTATTTGTGTGAAATCCGTCTTATTTTCATTCAACTCCTACAAGATCAACAATTCCATAAGCTTGTGCTTCTGTTGCTGACATAAAAGTATCTCTTTCCATGTCTTTGGATACAACCCAAAGGGGTTTGCCCGTTCTTTGTGCATAAACCATTGTGAGGGTTTCACGCAGTACCAGCACTTCTTCCGTTTCCATGACAGTTTCTCTGATGTTTGCATCATAAAACAAACAAGCAGGTTGGTGCATCATTACCCTGATGATATAACATAATCAAAAGTTCTTCTACCTCGCATGATGAAGCGAAGAGAAAAGAAAGATAAAGACTAATATAATAGGAAAAAAGATAGAATTGAACAACCGTACGGGCATCTTTGATGCATTGCATATGCATACGGCTTTACAATAAAAATGACCCTTACCCTCCAACCCTCCAAAAAAGAGAAAGAAAGAGAAAAGTAAAATATACCAGACCCTGGTGGGTTAAATGATCAAATGGCCACCCTTCCTTTTTACTTTTTCTTTTTGAATAGTTAAAAACTACTATGATGGCTCCGTTGCCTTATATTATTATAATATTAATTATATTATTATTATAATTTATAATATTATATTAACTAAATATTATAGTAATATATTTATTCATTATTATTATTATTAATATTTATTATTATAATTATATTTATTAAATATTTAATTATTATTATATTAATTAATATATATGAGTATATTCATTCATTATTGCTATTATTATTATTCTATTTTTTATTAATTTATTAATATATTCATTTTTTTTTTTTTTTTTTTGTGATTCAGCAATCCCAAAGTTTCTTTTTGAGACAATCAAAGAAAAAATCTTGTTTTTTTCGCACTCCTTGCATAACTGCATAACATAATAACATAATCTAAATATTTTTAAGAGCCTTCTGGTGTGAACAAAAAAGGTTTGTGACGCTGAGCTGGGCTCCCGATAAATAAGAGAAAATCGGAAATACCCTTTCTCCCATACTACTCTCTCGATACATAATCTAATGTTTTGAAAAAACAATGAAAAATTTTATTATTATCATATCGAATTCGAAGTGCCATGCTATTTTTACTTAATATATATTCCTATTTCATAGGGCGAAGGCATAGTCTTCTTTTTTCTCTTAAATCATTGGCGCCAAGCGTGAGGGAATGCTAGACGTTTGGTAATTGCTCCTCCGAGCAAGATAAAAGATCCCATTGAAGCGGCTAACCCCATGCCTACTGTATGGACATCTGCTTGTACAAATTGCATAGCATCATA